TAGAAAAGGATCCCATGATCCTGAACCGATCTTACCTGGGATCGCAAATCCCAAGTTTGTCTATGAAGAGCGGATCTAATTGTATTAGTGTCTATAATGGATTTCTTCTGTGTAATACTAATCGATAGGACCTCATTACTAAGTGCTACAAGATCTCGTGGATTGTAACCCATGGTTATGGACCCGAATCCGTTAGTATGGAACATTTTCTTTTCCAAGTGAAATCCCCTCGTATAGGAAAGCATGAAAAAGTGCTTTTGTTGATGTGGAATAAGAAGCCTTCGTATCTTAATGCACGTATTTAATTTATTCGGGGCTATTAGAGCGGGATCCACTTTTTGGGGAATATGAGTCGAAGCAATAACAAGAATATTTCTATTGGAGCATCCTTCAGATAGATGGTTCACTAATAGACCTAGGGATAAGTAATTCGACTCATTCACATCCAGATCATGAATGTTTGGAATCCATATTATGCAAGGAGACATCGCTTTTGCTAATTCGAATTGAAGGGTGGGGCCTAGTTCCGACATCCTATCTATAGTTGGCGCATTCATCATAGTTAGCTCTTCCAGCTCCGTATCAAGGTCAGGATCCATCTCGTCACTAGCATCAATCGCGTCACTAGCAGCGTCACTAGCATCAATCTCGTCACTACCACCAACCTTTATCTCGTAATAATCCTCATCTTCATCCTCATCCATAACTTTTGGCTTGTTATCGTTCAGAAATACCGTAATGAAAGGAACATAGGAATTTGTAGCTAGGTATTTGACCAAATAGGAGCGTCCAGTTCCTATAGAACCTATCACTAAAATTCCCCTAGAGGGGGATAAGGCTAAGCGGAGCGAAAAGGGTTTTCGATGAGATGGGCAGTGCAAAGTAGTAGTCCCACACGAAGTTTGGGAATAAGTGATTGTCTGATAATGAGCAAGGAATACCCGTCTTTCTGCTAAACAGGATGGATTGAACTCATAATTCAATAGATCCTTTTTATGAATATCAACCAAGTATCGTAAGTAAATTGCTCCCGGTTCTTCAATCATTTGATAACCAGAGTCATTCTTTGATAAACGATCACTATGAGTCAGACTCAATAGAATTTGATCAATCCTTTGTTCTGTCGTTAAGGCGGAGAACTGAACCAAGAATTCTCTTTCTTCATCATCAATCAAATCACTGTTCGCGACCCAGGATTCTATTTTATCATCAACCCAATCCCCGTTCCAGTTTTTTCTTTTTCTTATCAATGAATAGATCTCTTTACTTGTATGACTTAGATGTCTCGTATTTCTCGAAAAAGTGATTCGATTGATGGGATTTGATATGAGATCGATGAGATTGATATTCAAATATATCTTCTTAGAACGGAATTGTTCCAGAGCAACTAGAAAGAGATTCTTTACCCAGAAAGAATTTGGTTCAGATGTAGGATACCTATCCAGAAGTTTTCGCAACTCAATCATAGATGATTCCATCATCAAAGATTTGACCTTTTCGAACTCTGTCTGTAACTCACTAGAGGCCCCGGAAACAAAGAGAAGCTGGGTACAAACGAGATATCCAGCAACAACAAGAAGGAAAAGGATTGAATAGAAGAACTCCCAAACACTTGGCGATCTCAGATGTGTCGATATCAATGGTGACTCATTATTTCGATGAATCATTTCTTCGGACAGAAGAACATTATGTAAACACTTATTCGAAATCTCACTTATCAGATTAAGACGCGCTTTTTTCCAAAGAATTCGCCACGATCTACCCAATCTATGCCTAATATCCCGAAAGATGAATACCAATTTTTTACTGCTACTTCGTATTATGGATACCAATTTTTGACTATTACGTAGTATCAGCCATAGTTCTGGAAAAGTATCTGAAATCGGCAATAGGTCTGAAAAAGTATCTACAAAATTATCTACAAATATCCAGTACCCTGTCAAGAACCATGGCATATATGTTTGGAATAGATTCGATTTTGAGAGAGTTGAAAGAGCCCTTTGTTGAAAGGTTCTATACATCTGCCCTTTCGCAAGGCATTTCTTTAGACAAAGACGCCGTTTTTTCCTCTTTTTGCATGGTAAATCTTTCTCAGAACATGGAGTGGGAATCAAACCCATGTTTGAATTGAGATACTGATGCAAGTTCTTCTCTTCTGAATCCGATAGATTCCTAGCTGAAAGAGGTTGACAACAAGTTCTTTCAAAATGCACTCTTTGTCCCTCTGTTAGGGGTGTTCCAGAAATGTCTGCGATCGAGAAACTAGTTCTACGGACGAAGGGATCGTATCGACTTGGAAAATGGAAAGATTTGTACAAGTTATACGTTTCGTCACCACTTTGTGGAAAATCGTTAGGTATGAATATGTTAGATACCTGTGACTCGATTGGTGAAATAGTCTCTCTCCCCCCAAAAGCATATTCGACGGGCAAAGAAAATATTTTGTTGCGAATGAACAAGATATTGAGGAATTGTCCATATGTCAAATCAGAATTATGGA